CACTGAGCTACTGAGGAACAACGGGAGATTCGACCTCATAGAGTTTCACTCCCGGAACTTCTTCGTAGTGGCTCCGTTCCATGCCTCATTTCATAGATAGGGAACCCCGAAGTGGCTCTATTTCATTATATTCCATCTATATCCCAATTCCATTCATTTAATTTGTTTGGTGTCATTGACATAAGAGATGTCATTTATAGTCTATATTTTTCCATATATATTGACAATTTTAATTTGTTATATTATTATATATATTAAGGATATCATAAAAAAAGAAGAATCCATATATATTGACAATTTATATTTGTTATATTATTATATATATTAAGGATATCATAAAAAAAGAAGAATCCATATATATTGACAATTTTAATTTGTTATATTATTATATATATTAAGGATATATTTAAAAAATAAGAATCCATATATATTGACAATTTTAATTTGTTATATTATTATATATATTAAGGATATATTTAAAAAATAAGAAAATATAATATCAATAATTTCAGCAATAAATTGTAAAATAAAACAATAAAACAAGGGAGGTTTGTGATGATTTTAAACTATTTTCTAATTTTGAACTCTTTTCTATTAGGTAATCTATTATCCTTATGCATGAAGATAATAAATTCGGTCGTTGTGGTCGGACTCTATTATGGATTTCTGACTACATTCTCCATAGGGCCCTCTTATCTCTTCCTTCTCCGAGCTCGGGTTATGGAAGAAGGAACCGAGAAGGAGGTATCAGCAACAACCGGTTTTATTACGGGACAGCTCATGATGTTTCTATCAATTTGTTATGCGCCTCTGCATCTAGCATTGGGTAGACCCCATACAATAACTGTCCTAGTTCTACCGTATCTTTTGTTTCATTTCTTCTGGAACAATAACAATCAAAAAGGTTTTTTTGATTATGGATCTACTACCATAAATTTTATGCGTAATCTCAGCATGAAATGGGTATTCCTGAATAATCTTATTTTTCAATTATTCAACCATTTTCTTTTACCAAGCTCAACGTTAACCAGATTAGTCAACATTTCTATGTTTCGATGCAATAACAAGATTTTATTTGTAACAAGTAGTTTTGTTGGTTGGTTAATTGGTCACATTTTATTCATGAAATGTGTTGGATTGTTATTATTCTGGATACGGAAAAACCATTCTATTCAATCTAATAAGTATAAGTACTTTGTGTCAGAATTTAAAAATTATATGGCTCAAGTCTTTAGTATTCTCTTATTTATCACCTGTGTCTACTATTTAGGCAGAATGCCATCGCCTATTGTCACTAAAAAACTGAAAGTGAAAGAAAACAAAAAATCAAAAAGAAAGAAAGAAAGTGAGGAAGAAAGCGATGTAGAAAGAAAGAAAGAAAGTGAGGAAGAAAGTGATGTAGAAAGAAAGAAAGAAAGTGAGGAAGAAAGTGAGGAAGAAAGTGAGGAAGAAAGCGATGTAGAAAGAAAGAAAGAAAGTGAGGAAGAAAGTGAGGAAGAAAGTGAGGAAGAAAGCGATGTAGAAAGAAAGAAAGAAAGTGAGGAAGAAAGTGAGGAAGAAACAAAGAAAGAAGAAGAAACAAATTTGGAAACGAAGAAGACTAAACACGAACAAGGGGGATCCGCCGAAGAAGACCCTTCAGAGATCCGGGTGAATAGAAATAGAAAGGAAAAAACAAAAAATGAATTAAAGTTTCACTTTAATGTTAATGAGACATGCTATAAAGATAGCCCAGTTTACGAAGATTCTTATCTTGATACCCATCAAGATAATTGGGAATTTGGAAAACTGAAGAAAAAAAAAAACACTTGTCTCCGATTTGGATTTGGATTTGAAAAACCTTTTCTTACGTTTCTTTTCGATTATAACCGATGGAATCGTCCATTGCGATATATAAAAAATAATCAATTTGAAAATGCTATACGAAATGAAATTTCACAATATTTTTTTGATACGTGTCCAAGTGATGGAAAACAAAAAATGTCTTTTACATATCTACCAAGTTTATCAACCTTTTCGGAAATGATAGAGCGAATAATTTCTTTGTACACAACGAAAAAACTATGCCACGAAGACCAATATAATTATTGGGTTTCTACTAATGAACAAAAAAAGTACAACTTGAAAAATGAATTAATAAGTCGAATCGAAGGTTTAGAAAAAGGATTCCTTGTTCTCGATATGTTTGAAAAAAGGACTAGATTCTATAATGATGAAAATGAACAAGAATGCCTGCCCAAAATGTATGATCCTTTTTTGAACGGACCCTATCGAGGAACAATCATAGAGGATTCTATAGAGGATTCTATAGAGGATTCTATAGAAATGTTTTGCATAAATAAAATGAATGACCCACTTCCTAATAATTATAATTCTCGAGAATTTGAACATCAAAAGAATCCGATAGAAGAAGAAATAGAAGAAATAAGTGAAATAGAAGAAGAAATAGAAGAAATAAGTGAAATAGAAGAAGAAATAGAAGAAATAAGTGAAATAGAAGAAGAAATAGAAGAAATAAGTGAAATAGAAGAAATAAGTGAAATAGAAGAAATAAGTGAAATGGTTTCTCAATGGTTATACAAATTGGACGACGCCGAGGATTTGGAGGAGCAGGCGGAAGCGAAAGCGAAAGCGAAAGCGAAAGCGGAAGAGGAAGAGGAAGAGGAAGAGGAAGATAAAGAGAAAGAGAAAGAGAAAGATAAAAAAAAGGAAGAGGAAGAGGAAGATCCTGATATTCGCCCAAGAAAAGCCAAACGTGTGGTAATTTTTAATAATAAGGATCTAAAGGCCAATTCTGATACTACTAATACTACTACTAGTGAGAAGAAGAATGCCCAAGATAAAAAAGATGAGGAAGACGAGGAAGAACTGGCTTTGATACGTTACTCTCAACAATCAGATTTTAGTCGGGATCTCATAAAAGGATCCGTGCGTGCTCAAAGACGCAAAATAGTTATTTCTGAAATGTTTCAAGCAAATGTGCATTCCCCACTTTTTTTGGATCGAATAGACAAAACATTTTTTGTTTCTCCTTTTGATATTTCTAAAATTACAAATATAATTTTTAGGAACTGGGTTGGTAGAGAATCAGAATTTCAAATTTCTGATTTTGAGGAGGAAAAAGCAAACGAAAAAGACGAAAAAGACAAAAAAGACAAAAAAGACAAAAAAGACAAAAAAGACAAAAAAGACAAAAAAGACAAAAAAGACAAAAAAAAGGAAGAAGACAAAAAAGACAAAAAAGAAAAAAAAAAGGAAGAAGAGGAAGAAGAAAAAGATCGCCGGAGAATAATATCCGAAACTTGGGATGCCCTTATGCTTACTCAAATAATAAGAGGGTCGATGTTAGTAACCCAATCTTTTCTTAGAAAAAACATCGTATTACCTTTATTGATAATAGCTAAAAATGTAGGCCGTATGTTATTATTCCAATTCCCCGAGTGGTACGAAGATTTTAAGGCATTGAATAAAGAAATGCATATTAACTGCACCTACAACGGCGTTCCATTATCAGAAACAGAATTTCCTAAAGATTGGTTAGCAGACGGGATTCAGATAAAGATTCTATATCCTTTCTGTTTGAAACCTTGGCGAGGAGCTAAAATTAAAGTACGGTCTGGTCATAGAGATTCAATGAAAGAAAAAAAAAACAAAAATTGTTTTTTAACAATATGGGGAAAGGAAGCGAAAGTTCCCTTTGGTTCTCCCCGAAAACGATTTTCTTTTTTTAAACCCATTTCTCAAGAAATCGACAAAACAATTGGAAAGGTTCAAAATCAATTTTCTATATTTATATTTATATTTCTAAGATTTTTAAAAGAAAGAATAAAATGGGCTTTACTAATTTCAAAAGTAATAAAAGTAATAATAAAAGTAATAAAAGTATGGATCATAAAAATAGCTCAAGTTGGAAAACGAATAATGAAAGAACTTGAAAAAATCACCCTAATTTTTTTATTTCTATTTATGAAGAGGAAAGTGAAAGTATATGAACCAAATCAAAATGGAAAAGATTTCCAAATCAATAATAAAATGAATAATGAATCGACCATTCAAATTCGATCCATGAATTGGACAAATTATTCACTCACGGAGAAAAAAAGGAAAGACCTTTCTGATAGGATAATTACAATCAGGAATCAAATAGAACAAATTACAAAAGACAAGAAAAAAAGAGTTCAAACTTATGATGATAAAAGATTGGAATACCCAAAATATATTTGGCAGCTATTTAAAAGAAACAATATCCGATTAATACGAAAATTTCATTATTTTATGAAATTTTTCATTGAAAAAATATACATGGATATCTTCCTATGTACAATTAACATTCCAAGGATCCATGCACAACTTTTCTTTGAATCAAAAAATAAAATTCTAAATAAATCCATTTACAACGATGAAATAAATCAAGAAGGAATTGATGAAACAATTCAAAATACAATGAACTTTATTTCGACTGTAAAAAAGTTAGTTTCTAATACGAATACTAATATTAGTGATAATAATTTCAATAGTTATTTTGACTTATCTTCCTTGTCACAAGCATATGTATTTTACAAATTTTCACAAACCCCATTATTTAACAAGTATAACTTGAGATCCGTACTTCAAGATCGGGGTACCTATCATTATCTTAGGGGAGAAATAAAGGATTATTGTATAAAACGAGGAATATTTGATTACAAATCAAGGCATAAGAAAATGAAAAAGTCTGGAATGAATGAATGGAAAAACTGGTTAAAGGGTCATGATCAATACAATTTATCCCCGGCCAAATGGTCTCGATTGGAACCAAAAAAATGGCGAAGTAGAGTCAGCCGTATGATTAAAAACAAAGACTTAATGAAATTGGATTCAGATAAAAAAGAAAAAATTCATCATTACATGAAAGAAAATTATGATGCAGGGGATTCATTGACGAATCAAAATAAAAAAAACAAATTTAAAAAACATTACGGATATTATTTTTTTTCACATAAATATATGAATTATGGAGATAAGACGGACAAGAACTTATATATTTATGGATCAAAATTACAAGTAAATGGTCACCAAGAAATTCCTTATAATTTCAATACACGGAAACCCGACTTATTTTATGTATTGTTAAATATAGCAGTTGATGATTTTCTAAAAGAAAGATATATTATTGCTAAGGATAAAAATCTGGATAGAAAATATTTTAATTGTGGAATTTTCCATTTTTGTATTAGAAAGAATATCGATATTGAGACTTGGACCAATACTATTGAGACTTGGACCAATACGCATGTTGGCACTAAGATTAAGAAAAATACGAAAACTGAAACTCATAAGTATCACAAAATGAAAAAAAAAGATATTTCGATTCATGAAAAAATCAACCCACCCACACCCAATCAAAAAAGAAACTTTTTTGATTGGATGGGAATGAATCAAGAAAGATTCTCTCGTAATCGGAACATATTAAATCGAACATTTTGGTTGTTTCCAGAATTTGTGCTACTTTTTGATACATATAAGATTAAACCATGGGTGATACCAATCAAATTACTTCTTTTAGATTTGTATGCAAATGAACATGGCAGCCACATATCATCCAATCAAAAAGAATATCTTGAATTAAAAAATTCCAACCAACAAAAAAACGAACAACAGAGCCAAATAGGTCTTGGCTCAGATCTACGAAAAAAAAAAGATGTTGAAAAACATGACGTTAAATCTGGCGTTGAAAAAGAGGGAGAGACAAAAAAAGATGTTGAAAAACATGACGTTAAATCTGGCGTTGAAAAAGAGGGAGAGACAAAAAAAGATGTTGAAAAACATGACGTTAAATCTGGCGTTGAAAAAGAGGGAGAGACAAAAAAGGATATTAAAAAAGAAATGGATTTGTTCCTGAAACAATTTTTTTATTTTCAATTAAAATGGGTTGACCCCTTCAATCAATTAATGTTTAATAATCTTAAGGTGTATTGTTTCCTACTTAGACTGCCAGATATAAACAAACAAATTTGGATATCCTCGGTTAAAAGAAGAGAGATGCATATGGATATGATATTGATGACGAATAAGAACGTTATTCCAGAATTACTAAAAAAAGGAATTTTTATTATCAAATCAATTCGTTTATTTATAGAATGGGATGAGCAATTTATTATCTATCAAACCATAAGTATTTCATTGGCGGATAAGAGTGAAAACCAAAATGAAACTAATGGAAAATGCATAAAAAAAAGAGATGTTGAGAAGAAGAATTTCGACAGATCCATTGCACAACATAGCAATATTCTTGTGAATAGAAAAAAAAAGAATTCGAATTTCCTTATTCCAGAAAATATTCTATCTACTAAACGTCGTAGAGAATTGCGAATTCGAATTCTTTTAAATTCCCGGAATTGGAATATTGTGGATATAAATCCAGTGTTTTTCAACGAAAACAAGATGAGAAACTGTGGACAATTTTTGAATGAAGACAGGTATCTTAATACAGATGTAAATAACATTAATATTAATACAGATGTAAATAACATTTTAAAATTAAAATTGCTTCTTTGGCCGAATTATCGATTAGAAGATTTAGCTTGTATGAATCGCTATTGGTTTAATACCAATAACGGCAGTCGTTTCAGTATGTTAAGGATACATATGTATCCACAATTTAGAATTAGTTAATGGTATATTGCTTGGATATCACATATTTGATAGATTCCGAAAGATGTACGCATAGGTTGCGTTACATTTTGGTACATGATACTAATTTAATGGCATATCAATTCAATTGGTTCTAGGAATAATAAATGGGCAGAATAGAATGTTCTTAGACACAAAGAAATAATTATCTTTCGTAAATGTATTTTCTCTCTTTCTATCCAAATCCCATTCGATTTTCAAAAAATCGAATGGGATTTGGATAGAATCAAAAAGTAGTATATGAATAAATCTACGCTTTTGCGTATACCAGATGAAAATGACTGGAATAATCATAATATAAATATAATAACATAATATAAATATAATAATTATTATTCCTGATCGGTAAAATCTATAAAATAAAAAGAAAGAAAACGGAAAAATATGTTATGGTAAAAAATTCATTCATCCCAGCTATTCAACAAGAAGAAAAAGAAGAAAACAACAAAGGGTCTGTTGAATTTCAAGTATTCAATTTCACCAATAAGATACGGAGACTTACTTCGCATTTGGAATTGCACAAAAAAGATTTTTTATCGCAAAGGGGTCTACGAAGAATTCTGGGAAAACGTCAACGGTTGCTGGCTTATTTGTCAAATAAAAATAGAGTACGTTATAAGAAATTAATTAGTCAGTTGGATATTCGGGAGTCTAAAATTTGTTAAATAAAAAAATAAATATTCGTTTGAATTTTTTTTAGTTATTATATTAAAAATTTTTCTAAGCCTCGTTTTGAGCAATTCATGGAATACTGAATTAGGGAAGAAAGGATATGACTGTACCGGCCACAAGAAAAGATCTCATGATAGTCAATATGGGTCCTCACCACCCATCAATGCATGGTGTTCTTCGACTAATTGTTACTCTCGATGGTGAAGATGTTATTGACTGTGAACCCATATTGGGCTATTTACACAGAGGGATGGAGAAAATAGCGGAAAACCGAACAATTATACAATATCTGCCATATGTAACACGTTGGGATTATTTAGCTACTATGTTTACAGAAGCAATAACGGTAAATGCACCAGAACAGCTGGGAAATGTTCAAGTACCTCAAAGGGCCAGCTATATCAGAGTAATTATGTTAGAGCTGAGTCGTATAGCTTCTCATTTGTTATGGCTTGGACCTTTTATGGCGGATATCGGTGCACAGACTCCCTTTTTCTATATTTTTAGAGAGAGAGAATTGCTATATGATCTATTCGAAGCTGCCACAGGTATGCGAATGATGCATAATTATTTCCGTATCGGAGGAGTAGCTGCTGATCTACCTCATGGTTGGATAGATAAATGTTTGGATTTCTGCGATTATTTTTTAACAGAAGTTGTTGAATATCAAAAACTTATTACACGGAATCCCATTTTTTTGGAACGAGTTGAAGGAGTGGGCATTATTGGTGGAGAGGAAGCAATAAATTGGGGCTTATCAGGACCAATGTTAAGGGCTTCCGGGATCCAATGGGATCTTCGTAAAATTGATTATTATGAATGTTACAATGAATTAAATTGGGAAGTCCAATGGCAAAAAGAAGGAGATTCATTAGCTCGTTATTTAGTACGAATCGGTGAAATGAGGGAATCTATAAAAATTATTCAACAGGCTCTCGAAGGAATTCCCGGAGGACCCTATGAGAATTTAGAAGTTCGGCGCTTTAATAGTGCAAAAAATTCCGAATGGAATGATTTTGAATATAGATTCATTAGTAAAAAACCTTCACCCAATTTTGAATTGTCGAAACAAGAGCTTTATGTAAAAGTAGAAGCCCCAAAAGGGGAATTAGGAATTTATTTGATAGGGGATAATAGTGTTTTTCCCTGGAGATGGAAAATTCGTCCACCAGGTTTCATCAATTTGCAAATTCTTCCCCAGATAATTAAAAGAATGAAATTGGCTGATATCATGACGATACTGGGTAGTATAGATATCATTATGGGAGAAGTTGATCGTTGAAATGATAATTGGCGCGACAGAAGTACAAGCTATCAATTCTTTTTCTAAATCAGAATCGTTAAAAGAAATCTATGGATTCGGCTGGCTCTTTGTCCCCGTTTTGACCCTTATACTGGGAATTACTGTAGGGGTACTAGTAATTGTATGGTTAGAAAGAGAAATATCCGCAGCGATACAACAACGTATTGGACCTGAATATGCCGGCCCGTTGGGAATTCTTCAAGCTCTAGCAGACGGGACTAAACTACTTTTTAAAGAGGACCTCCTCCCATCTAGAGGAGATATTCGTTTGTTTAGTGTCGGACCGTCTATAGCAGTCATATCAATTTTACTAAGTTATTTAGTAATTCCTTTTGGGTATCGACTTGTTTTAGCCGATCTCAGTATAGGTGTTTCTTTATGGATCTCTATTTCAAGTATTGCTCCCATCGGGCTTCTTATATCAGGATATGGATCGAATAATAAATATTCCTTTTCAGGTGGTCTACGAGCTGCTGCTCAATCTATTAGTTATGAAATACCATTAACTCTATGTGTATTATCAATATCTCTACGTGTGATTCGTTGGAACATAAACTTTGACCTCTCCCAGAAATGAAATAAAGGAAAGAAGGTGAATGTATTGAATAGATATCTTCATTTTTTATTTTTTATTTTTTATTCATTCAATTCAGATCGATGAGTTAAACCAAATAGTTATATGAGTGAAAGAAAACAGCTTTTCAATTTGTAGTAAGAGGATAAAATCTCATTCCCTATATACAAGAAAAAAGTGACAGAAAACATAAGCAGTGAAAACTGTTTATCCCAAGATTTTTTGATTAGTCATCATATCTTGAAGCGGATGCAAAAGATCAACTGTATGGAGTTTCTATTACTGTACTTGTATATATTACCTTACCATAACCATAGCGGGGATCAATCAAAAATCAGTGAACAGTTAGGAACACCAAGATACACAAAGGATTAGTAATAGATAATGTAAGGTATAAAAAAAATAGGTATTTTCACATAAAAACGAATCATAATAGGGGCTTTAAGTTGGTAGAAACGATCAAGCAGTACTTCCCCACGATTTCGATCTAGAGTATGCTCCTATTCACTGAATAAATAAATTACTATCAAGAACGAATTAATCCCTTTATTTATTTTAAAATAGTACTTTTTTTTTTTTCTGAGAAAGAAGAACAGGAATAAAAGAAATAGAATGCAATAAATAATAGAATAAAAAAAAGATCTTTATTTATTTTTTACTCCATATATAGCCATACGTGTGGAATTCTGATTATTTATGATTCATGAACTAGTGACTAATTCTTTCTATCTATTTCTTTTTATAACGAGTATTTTATTGAAGGATTCAATTATTACCAAAACCAAACAAAGATTCATTTAAATTATAAGGGATGAGATCAATTCGGAAGCACCTTTTTCTAGCCGACAGAATTACATGGGTCTAATTTTTTGGACTCTCCGATGTATTTTTATTGTATCCACTATCCACGGATACCTTACCGAACAGGTCCTTACATTTATTTGTGTCCATAGAGAAGCCGTATGAGGTAAAAATCTCATGTACGGTTTTGGAATAGTGATGAGAACAGTGATGTTATTATCAACTATAATTATCTAACAGTTCAAGTACAGTTGATATAGTTGAGGCACAGTCAAAATATGGTTTTTGGGGGTGGAATCTGTGGCGGCAACCTATAGGGTTTATAGTTTTTATAATTTCTTCTCTTGCGGAATGTGAGAGATTGCCCTTTGATTTACCAGAAGCGGAGGAGGAATTAGTAGCAGGTTATCAAACTGAATATTCAGGTATAAAATATGGTTTATTTTACGTTGCTTCTTACCTAAATCTTTTAGTTTCTTCATTATTTGTAACAGTTCTTTATTTAGGGGGGTGGAATTTATCTATTCCGTACATATCCATTCCGGAACCTATCGGAACAAATGGAGTCTTGGGAATGACAGTTGGTATCTTTATTACATTAGCTAAAGCTTATTTGTTTCTGTTCATCTCTATCACAACAAGATGGACTTTACCTAGGATGAGAATGGATCAGCTATTAAATCTTGGATGGAAATTTCTTTTACCTATTTCTCTAGGTAATCTATTATTGACAACTTCTTTCCAACTTGTTTCACTATAAATACAAAGAATACGATAACGATATTCTATACTCATAACCTCTCTTAAACAAGAAAAAAAAAACATCAATTTATTCATCGATATATACAATATGTTTCCTATGGTGACTAGGTTCATGAATTATGGTCAACAAACAATACGAGCCGCAAGGTACATTGGTCAAAGTTTCGTAATTACCTTATCCCACACAAATCGTTTGCCTATAACTATTCAATATCCTTATGAAAAATCTATCACATCAGATCGTTTCCGCGGTCGAATCCATTTTGAATTTGATAAATGTATTGCTTGTGAAGTATGTGTTCGTGTATGCCCTATAGATCTACCCGTTGTTGATTGGAGATTTGAAAGAGATATTAAAAAGAAACAATTGCTTAATTATAGTATTGATTTCGGTATTTGTATATTTTGTGGTAACTGTGTCGAATATTGTCCAACAAACTGTTTATCAATGACTGAAGAATATGAACTTTCTACTTATGATCGTCACGAATTGAATTATAATCAAATTGCTTTGGGTCGGTTACCAATGTCAGTAATTGGAGATTACACAATTCAAACCGTTATGAATTCGACCCAAAGCAAAATATACAAAGAAAAATCCCTCGATTCAAGAACAATTACCAATTCCTAAGATATTGTTTTGATATTCTGATAGAAAGGATACAAGCTTTTTTTATTTTGGTTAGTCAGTTACTATAAATAATAACTATTAATTGTTGAGGATCATTCTTTGATTTAAACTGAGAATTTCTTTTTTTCGTGATGATTTCCAAATATCAAATGGAAACTACTCTTTTCTAGGATGAAAAAAAAAATGGGGTAAGTGCTTTTCCCTTCCTGGACTATTCAGTAAGGTCATGAAATCTTTAGACTTATTTATCTCTTATTTTATACATAATGGATTTATCTGGACCAATACATGAGATTCTTGTAGTATTTCTAGGAGCAGTTCTTATATTAGGGGGTCTAGGAGTAGTCTTATTTACTAATCCAATTTATTCTGCCTTTTCGTTGGGATTGGTTCTTGTTTGTATATCCTTATTATATATTCCATCGAATTCCTATTTTGTAGCTGCCGCGCAACTCCTTATTTATGTAGGAGCCATAAATGTCTTAATCATATTTGCTGTAATGTTCATGAATGGTTCGGAATATTCCAATGATTCCCGTCTTTGGACCATTGGAGATGGGGTTACGTCACTGGTTTGTATAAGTATTCTTTTTTCACTAATTACTACTATCCCAGATACGTCGTGGTACGGAATTCTTTGGACTACAAGATCAAACCAGATTCTAGAACAGGACTTAATAATTAACGTTCAACAAATTGGGATTCATTTATCAACAGATTTTTATCTTCCGTTTGAACTCATTTCTATAATTTTATTAGTTTCCTTAATAGGTGCAATTACTATGGCTCGTCAATAAAAAATAGTTATAATTCCAAAAAGTTTTAGAATTCTATTTTTTAAAAGTCTCAAGTTTTTAGTTAAAGCCATTACCAATACCTTCTTTTGTTCTGTAATTGTAATTGTTCTATTATAGTCAATCGAATCATTCTAATTGTTGTTCATATTGAAATAAATCGAGATTGATGAGGAGTTAGTCGATGATGTTCGAGCATGTACTTTTTTTGAGTATCTATTTATTTTCTATTGGTATCTATGGATTAATCACAAGTCGAAACATGGTTAGAGCGCTTATGTGTCTTGAGCTTATACTAAATTCGGTTAATATAAATCTCGTAACATTTTCTGATTTATTTGATAGTCGCCAATTAAAAGGAGACATTTTCTCAATCTTTGTCATAGCTATTGCAGCTGCAGAAGCAGCTATTGGGTTAGCTATTGTTTCGTCGATCCATCATAACATAAAATCAACTCGTATCAATCAATCGAATTTGTTGAATAATTAGTCCTAATCATTCATTATATAAATATAAGAAAGAAAGACATATGAATTATTTATCATAATTCGATTAATATATATATATATATATATATTTTTCATAAATATAAAATATTATTTCATATTTATGTGCGACTCATATGACTGTGATTGGTAAAACGTAAATCAAAATCTCTTGGTAGTTTATCATGAACAGATTTAGAAATATATTCATTCTAAAAAATTTATATAAATTACTGATTCATCTGGTATCTACAATATAAATATATAATTCATTTACTACTGATTTTATCATACCAGATCGAAAATTCTTTATGTTCAAAACTTTAATTTTTAGTTTCAATGTCACATTCAGTCAAAATTTATGATACATGTATAGGGTGTACTCAATGTGTACGAGCCTGCCCCACGGATGTATTGGAAATGATACCTTGGGACGGATGTAAAGCTAAACAAATTGCTTCCGCGCCAAGAACCGAGGATTGTGTAGGTTGTAAGAGATGTGAATCCGCTTGCCCAACAGATTTTTTGAGTGTCCGTGTTTATTTATGGCATGAAACAACTCGCAGCATGGCTCTATCTTATTGATTGATACGTTACAAAAAACTCCACTTGAATCATTTGATTCCCCTTTACCGACAAAAGCCCCTACTCTAGAACATAGATTCTGAGCATGGTCTTTTCTGGTCAAAGCGTATCTTGTCTTTATCACGAGTTATTTTCCTTGGTTAACACTACTTGTTGTTTTGCCGATATTTGCGGGTTCTTTAATTTTTATTCCCCCTATGAGGGGGAATAAGGTGTTTCGGTGGTATACCATATGTATATGTTTATTAGAACTCCTTCTAACGACTTATGCATTTTGTTACCATTTCCAATTGGATGATCCATTAATCCAATTGGAAGAAGATTTTCAATGGATAAAAATTTTTGATTTTCACTGGAGATTGGGAATTGATGGACTTTCCATAGGACCTATTTTATTGACAGGATTTATCACCACTTTAGCTACTTTAGCAGCTTGGCCAGTTACTCGAAATTCGCGATTGTTCTATTTCCTGATGTTAGCAATGTACAGTGGTCAAATAGGATCATTTTCTTCTCGAGACCTTTTACTTTTTTTCATCATGTGGGAGTTAGAATTAATTCCTGTTTACTTACTTTTATCCATGTGGGGAGGAAAGAAACGTTTGTACTCGGCTACAAAGTTTATTTTGTACACTGCAGGGAGTTCTATTTTTCTCTTAATAGGAGTTCTAGGTATGGGTTTATATGGTTCCAATGAACCAACATTAGATTTTGAAAGACTAGCTAATCAATCATATCCTATGGCATTGGAAATAATATTCTATTTTGGTTTCCTTATTGTTTATGCTGTCAAATCACCGATTATACCCCTACATACATGGTTACCAGATACCCATGGAGAGGCACATTACAGTACATGTATGCTTCTAGCCGGAATCTTATTAAAAATGGGAGCATATGGATTGATTCGGATAAATATGGAATTGTTACCCCATGCTCATTCTATATTTTCTCCCTGGTTTGTGATAGTGGGAACAATGCAAATAATCTATGCAGCTTCAACCTCTTTCGGTCAACGCAATTTTAAAAAGAGAATAGCCTATTCCTCCGTATCGCACATGGGTTTCACAATTATAGGAATTGGTTCTATAACCGGCATGGGACTAAATGGAGCCATTTTACAAATGCTTTCCCATGGATTTATTGGTGCTGCACTTTTTTTCTTGGTGGGAACGAGTTGTGATAGAATACGTCTTGTTTATCTCGACGAAATGGGGGGGATATCAATCCCAATGCCAAAACTATTTACCATGTTCAGTAGTTTCTCGATGGCTTCTCTTGCATTGCCAGGAATGAGTGGTTTTGTTGCAGAATTAGTAGTATTATTTGGGATAATTACCAGCTCAAAATTTCTTTTGGTGCCAAAAGTGCTAATTATCTTTTTAATGGCAATTGGAATGATATTAACTCCTATTTATTTATTATCTATGTTACGTCAGATGTTCTATGGATACAAGCTATTCAATGTTCCAAACTCTAATTTTTCCGATTCTGGACCACGAGAACTATTTATTTCGATCTGTATCTTTCTACCCGTAATAGGGATTGGTATTTATCCGGATTTTGTTCTCTTGTTATCAGTTGACAAGGTACAAGCTATTCTATCTAATTATTTTTATAGATAGTTTTCATTAATGAAACAAAAAGTCTTATAATTCTTTAATTTTTAAAATCGTTCGCTGTAGAATGCAAAAGAAAAAAAAATGAAGTTAATTAAGATTTTAATGAGATGCCTCTAGAGTTTTTGAGAACCATTTGACTCAAAGAGTCAAATGGTTCTCAAAAACTCTAACAAGCTTTCGTTATATATGAGACAATCTTCTTATGTATTCTTCATGTAGTTTATTCAATTAGAGTTATGTTAATGTGAATGACCCATAACTATGTAGACCTATTCCTAATAAATTAATCCCAAAATAGCATATCCAAATTATAAGAAATCCTATAGAAGCTACAAGTGCCGAATTTATATCTCGGAAACTTTGATTTGTTCTAGTATGCGAATAAATCGCGAATATGGTCCAAGTAATAAATGCCCAAGTTTCCTTGGGGTCCCAATTCCAATAAGATCCCCATGTCTCATTAGCCCATACTGCTCCGGAAAGAATGCCCATAGTTAAAAAGGTAAACCCCAAACTAATGACACGCGAACTCCAATAATCCAAACGCTGAGTCAATTGATATTTGTAATAATTTCGAAATGAAAGAAAAGAAGTGTTTTTAAAAACACTTCTTTTTTTAGTCAAGTATTCGATTTCACCAACGAAAAATTTCTTAATTAAGAAGTGTTTTCTTTTCAAAAAAATATTGATGTTTTTTCGAAATGTAATGACTAGAAGAGCGACTGATAATAATGATCCACATAAAAGAGCTGCATAGCTCAATAACATCATACTTACGTGCATCATTAACCACTGAGATTGTAGGGCGGGTACTAATATTGCGGATTGATGCATTTCCGTTAAAAGACCCGACGTGGCGAAACCTTGGGTAAAAATAGCACTTGGTGCGGTTATTGCGCTTAAATCATTTTTTGTGTTTTGTATCTTAATCTTAGAAATCATATGCATAATGGAGAAACTCCATGAAAGGAAAATTAATGATTCGTATAAATTACTTAATGGGAAATGCCTTGAATAAATCCAACGAATAACTAATAATCCTGTTATAGAGAAAAAGGTGGCTATCATTCCTTTTTCTGACGAATCGCGCAATCCCACGATTTCGTGGACTAATAAGGTCATCAAATGAATCATAATTACCATTAAAATGATCGAAAAAGAGATATGAGTTAATATATGTTCTAAAGTCACAAATATCATAAAAAGGAGGAGCCCCATTACAGAATTAAAATCGGGAATTAAATACATTATAGGATCCATTATGTCCCTTCTTTTAGGGGATGCCGCTACTCGGACTCGAACCGAGATGCTCTAGCACTGCTTCCTAAGAGCAGCGTGTCTACCGATTTCACCATGGCGGCTTACTTTAAATAATAATAAATAATAGTCAGTTCATGTTGAATCGTCGAGATTCCAGAATTGCATATAGTTTAGAAAACTTGATGAGAATCGATGAATAAAGCTCGTTTTCATTTGAAATTCATATGTGAATTTAAATAATCCTTAGTTAGTATCGCTGTGGGGTTCATTTTTAACAATCAACTTTCACATACTAGAAACTGAGTTCTCCTGGAACAGATAGAACTCAAAATTGTCCCTTTTTCTATGTTTTTTTTTATAAAACCATTTTTTTATGACAATTCGTTTATTTCATGGATTTCTAAAAAAAAAAAAACATAGAAATAGAATTGCATATGTATCACAATCAAATCACTAAATCAAAGGAAATTTTCTAACAATTTCAATACCTTAGTATTATTAATAATACTATTAGTTGTAGTTGTGTCCATAATTTATAATTTATGATACCATTTACTAAATTACTAAATCTAATTGGGTCCTGGGCTATACATATAAGAAAAGAGTTTCAATCTCTCAATTAACTTTTGGAAAAGTTAAAAAAGTTAATTGAGAGATTGAAAAAAAAAAATAATAATAAATAATAAAAATATCGCGAGTTAACATTAACTTCAAAATGAAAAATAATGAGTGTATTATAATGAAAACTAAAATAATACTTATCTTATAGAGACCAAGAGATGGAAAAATTCTTATTCTACATACCACAGCAGCTAGTTCTAACTCATATTGAGGAGTTCAACACATTAGTTAATGTGAATCATTCATCTTGAATTCAAAAAGTTTCAATTCTTTATGGTATGTCGACTCAGATCATTTCAAGATTTTCTTTTATTATTTATTTACGGCAAAAAAAAACTTTTAGAGCGCCCGGTGGAAACAGATTTAGCTAAAGAAAGAGCTTTTACTGCAGTTAAATATCCCTTCTTCTTCCAAATATTTTTACGAATACGTTTCTTTGACAGAGAAATACGTTTTTTTGGAACCGCCATTCAAAAAGGAGTACTCATTTTTATCGTTGTATGTGAAAGACATGTATTGTTCAAATCAAAATAGACCATTCTTTTTAGTTATTATCCATAATTATCTTGTGGATAATAAATTTAATAACATAACATGCAAAATCTAAAAATACAAATAAATATATGTGCCCATTATATATCGCATATATAGGGATATAAAAAAAAAAAGGAAGAGAGTCTTATTTTTAAAATCCAAATAATTTTTTTTTTATTATTTATTTTATTTATTATTTATTTTATTAATTCCATTTTAAATATTAATATTAATTCCATTTTAAAAATTTAAATTTATTAATGATTAAGTTCAGCGTGCGATCCCTAGAATTTGAATTCTAATTAAATTAGAATTAGTCGTTAATCTCTTAAACAAGACATTCCATTACCGGAGAAAGATAACCTTAGTCCATTTTTGAGTTCAGTTCTATATGAAGTAAGGAGTATCATAATACTTCCAAGAAACATAAGTTTTCCTTATTGGAATCCAATCAATTAGCTCTTATTAGATAATTACTCAAATTCAATTAATTAGAATAACTAAGGTACCCTTTTATTGATTCGAATTAGTAATGGATACTATGACCCACATTCGAATTAAACACTGTTTTTGGTATAACTCTTTTTCCTTACTATATTATATGGTTATAACTCACCAGAATATAATAGTAAATATAATAGTAATAGTAGTAGTAGTAGAATGTTGATTTCTTTTATTATTGTTCCTCTCGAAAGAGGTAAGAATTGGTGAATCGGAAACAATAATAAAAAAAAAATGAAATTTGTTTTTTATGGAACATACATATCAATATGCATGGATAATACCCTTTCTTCCACTTACAGTTACTATATCAATAGTATTTGGACTTCTGATTATTCCCACAGCAACAAAAAATCTTCATCGTATGTGTGCTTTTATTAGTATTTTAATGCTAAGTATAACTATGGCGTTTTCGGCTAATCTGTCTCTTCAGCAAATAAATGGAAGTTTTATTTATCAATATCTATGGTCTTGGACCATCAATAATGATTTTTCATTAGAGTTTGGATACTTGATCGATCCACTTACTTCGATTATGTCAATACTAATTACTACTGTGGGAATTATGGTTCTTATTTATAGTGACAACTATATGTCTCACGATCAAGGATATTTGAGATTTTTTGCTTATATGAGTTTTTCTAATACTTCCATGTTGGGATTAGTTACTAGTTCCAATCTGATACAAATTTATATTTTTTGGGAACTAGTGGGAATGTGTTCGTATTTATTAATAGGTTTTTGGTTTACACGACCAATTGCAGCAAGTGCTTGCCAAAAAGCTTTTGTAACTAATCGTGTAGGGGATTTTGGTTTATTATTAGGAATCTTAGGTTTTTATTGGATAACAGGCAGTTTTGAATTTCGGGATTTGTTCGAAATAGTAAAAAACTTGATCCATAATAATGAGGTCAATTCTTTATTTGCTACTCTGTGCGCATCTTTCTTATTCGTCGGCGCAATCGCGAAATCTGCACAATTTCCCCTTCATGTATGGTTACCTGATGCCATGGAGGGACCTACTCCTATTTCGGCTCTTATCCACGCTGCTACCATGGTAGCAGCGGGGATTTTTCTTGTAGCTCGGCTTCTTCCTCTTTTCATAGTAATACCTTACATAATGAATCTAATATCTTTAATAGGCGTAATAACAGTATTATTAGGAGCCACTTTGGCTCTTGCTCAAGGAGACATTAAAAAAAGTTTAGCCTATTCTACAATGTCTCAATTGGGTTATATTATGTTAGCTCTAGGTATGGGTTCTTATCGAGCTGCTTTATTCCATTTAATCACTCATGCCTATTCTAAAGCTTTATTGTTTTTAGGATCCGGATCTATTATTCATTCAATGGAACCTATTGTTGGTTATTCACCAGATAAAAGTCAAAATATGGTTCTTATGGGCGGTTTAACAAAATATGTTCCAATTACAAGAATGACTTTTTTATTAGGTACACTTTCTCTTTGTGGTATTCCGCCTCTTGCTTGTTTTTGGTCCAAAGATGAAATTCTTAATGATAGTTGGTTGTATTCACCAATTTTCGCAATAATAGCTTGTTTCACAGCAGGATTAACTGGATTTTATATGTTTCGGATGTATTTACTTACTTTTGATGGACATTTGCGTGTTAATTTTAAAAATTACAGTAGTACTAAAAATGGATCGTTCTTTTTAATATCTCTATGGGGAAAAGACGAAGCGCCTAAAGCAGTAAATAGAAATTCATTTTTCGCAATAATCAATAATAAGGTCTCTCTTTCTTCATCTTCAAAGGATACATATAAAATATATTATAATGTAATAAATAGAATACGCTGTTTTAGTACTTACTTTGGAAAAAAAGATACTTATATGTATCCTCATGAATCGGACAATACTATGCTATTCCCTCTACTTATATTGGGATTATTCACTTTGTTTATTGGATCAATAGGAATTCCTTTTGATCAAAGAGTAGTAGATTTGGATATATTATCCAAATGGTTAACTCCATCAACAAACCTTTTGCATCAAAATTCAAATTACTCTGTAGATTGGTATGAATTTTTTACAAATGCAATTTTTTCAGTAAGTCTAGCCCTTTTCGGACTATTAATGGCATATTTTTTTTACGGGTCTGTTTATTCATCTTTCCAAAATTTGTATTTAATCAATTCATTTTTTAAAAAGGGTCCTAAAAGA